TCCTACCAAAGAGATGAAATTCATTATGTGAGGGATGACTATGAAAAGAGGAATAAGCCGAGCTACAAGAAAAATGCCCGCAGCTACCATAGTAGCAGCATGTATAAGAGCCGAAATCGGAGTAGGCCCCTCCATGGCATCCGGTAACCATACATGAAGGGGAAATTGTGCAGATTTAGCAACCGCACCGGAAAATAATAGAACGGCACAGAAAGTAACAAATAAAAAATTGACTTCATTATTATTATTATAAATCAAGTTATTGAATATTTTGAATAAATCTCGAAATTCGAAACTCCCTGTTATCCAATAAAAACCTAAAATTCCTAATAATAAACCAAAATCCCCAACACGATTAGTTACAAATGCCTTTTGGCAAGCATTTGCAGCAACAGGCCGTGTGAACCAAAACCCTATTAATAGATATGAACACATTCCTACCAATTCCCAAAAAATATAAATTTGTATCAAATTAGAACTAGTAACTAATCCTAACATAGAAGTACTGAAAAAACTCATATAAGCATAAAATCTCAAATATCCTTGATCATACGACATATAATTATCACTATAAATAAGAACCATAATTCCAATAGTAGTGATTAATATTGACATAATAGAAGTAAGCGGGTCGATCAAGTAACCGAATTCTAAAGAAAAATCATTATTAATGATCCAAGACCATACATATTGATAGATAGAACTGCCATTTATTTGCTGAATAAACAGATTGATCGAAAAAATCATGACTATACTTAACAAAAAAACACTTTGAAAAGCCCACATACGGCGAAGACTTTTTGTTGCCGACGGAAAAATAAGAAGTCCCGCTCCTATTAACATAGGAACTGGAAGTGGAAGGAAAGGTATTATCCACGAATATTGATATGTCTGTTCCATAAAAAAGTTTTTTATTCTTAATTGATTGTTTCCGATTTACCGGATCCTACCCCCTTTCAATTTCAAAACAAAAGGGGTCAATAAAAAAATCAAGAGATGTACTAACTTAAAGATATTTTTCGAATTTTATATATTATCTGGGTCTTTCCAAATTAAATATTAAAATAAAGAAGTTACAATTGGGCAAATGATATGACCTACTTGCTCATAAAAAGCGAATTTAGTTATTAACTAAGATTTGTTTATACAAATTTAGTTATTAACTAAGATTTTTCTTAAAATAACGAAAATACAAAATTTCATTATTATTAAATCACTTTATATTCATCTTTATATTCATAAAGTAATGATAAAAAATTACACTAAAAAGAAATCTGATATGAATCGATATGAATCATAGGATTAACTAAGGTACAATTTTTGTACAAATCTCGCTTTTTAGTCAGTTTGTTCCAAATCATTAACTAGTTTCAGTATGAAACTGATTGATTAGTTTCCGTTTCAATAAAAAAACATTTATAGGAAACGCTATAATATCTAACATTTTATATTTTCTATAAGATTTATTTTTATATTTATCAAAAAAGGGGGTAATTATCAAAAGGGGGTAAAATAAAATCAAATTTAATAAAAAAATAACGAAGATTTTTTTTAACAAAACGTGTATCTTTTAACGGATTCATTACTTTAATTACTAGTTTGATTCGAATTTTCAAATGGAATTTCGAAGTATTCTTTACTCAAGTTTGACCAATTAATAGAAAAAATTAAAGTTTTCATTAGGCTTTTCATTAGGCAATGGGTTCTTAAAGGGTTCTTAAATCCTTCGGTCTATTTTATGTAGAAAAAAAAAAATTTAATTATATTTTTTTTTTTGTTTTCTCTAGATAATATATATTATATTATCTAATTATTCTCTATAAAATAACTAGATAATGAATATATTCGTTTTGACCAATAGATGTCTTTCACATCCAACTATAACAACGAGTAACCTCTTAATTTTTAAATGGCAGTTCCAAAAAAACGTACTTCTCTATCAAAAAAGCGTATTCGTAAAAATATTTGGAAAGGGAAGGGATATTGGGCAGCCTTAAAAGCGTTGTCATTAGGTAAATCTCTTTCTACCGGAAACTCAAAAAGTTTTTTTGTGCGACAAAAAAAGTCATAAAATAAAACATTGGAATAATCCGAATATAAAAATAGGCCTATTTCATTCTTAATAGGAAATCAACAAACCTATTGTTTGTGGCTAATCAATATGAACTAGAACTCGCTTCGCTATTAGGATATGTATAATAATTCTTCGGTTTAGGGGTTAGTAAATTATAAAAAGCTTTTGAAAAAAGAATAAAGACAAGATACAAAACTTGAGCCTTTGTTAGTATATTTTCTTGTTCTGGAGATGGGGGAGTCTTTTTTCCCCATCAACCTGTTTGTCACAATTACAATAATCGACGTTTTTCTATATATAATATATATATAAATTATATATATATATATTGAAGAAGGGTAAAAAAGAGATCTTTAGTTAAAATTAATACATCGTTGAAATTAATTTATTCATTTATTTTTAAAATTTTTTGTGTAACTTTCTGAC